CCTGTAGGCTGAGCACCTTTTTCAAGGAAATAGAGAATAGCAGGAACGTTTAAATAAGTTTGATTCTTTATCGGATCATAAAACCCCACTTTCCGAAGATCTCTTCCTTCTCTTCGGCCTCGAACATCAATTGCAACGATTCGATAGACGGCTCATTGGGATAGATGTAGATAAACAATACCCCCCCCTAGAAACGTATAGGAAGTTTTCCCCTCGTACGGCTCGAGAAAAAATGATTCACAGTTTTCTCTATATATAGAATTCTAATGAATGGCAAAAAAGGTCCATAAAATGAATTAGACTATGATTTCACTCATTTTTTTCTTCTTCCCTCCTAAAAAAATCATTTGTACTCATAACTCAAGTTGCATAATTCTCAAAAATAGCTCAAAGGAAAATCTTTAGGCAATTTTATTTATTGAGTAGTCTTTAACCCCCTTATTTTTGTCTCATTTAAAATCTATTTGGATTCTTTATTTTGATCCAGTTATTGAGACAATTGAAACGGTGTTTCCTTGTTTTGGGATCCTTTCTCTTTGTTTTAAAATCATTGGGTTTAGACATTACTTCGGTGTTTCTTAATCTTTTCAAAATGGTAGCAACATACCCCTTTTGTGATTTCTTTCTACCAAAGAATCATAGGAACAGTTGATTCTCGCGTGATACACTTTGGATCAAAAGAGTTTTCTCAACTCCAACAAATTTGCTTTTTAAATTGAAACTTGCTGAAATCGGATCCTTTCGATTTCTATATCGAAGATCTACTTACGAAGTAGTTTCAATTTATTGATTGGCATTAACCCTAGATCCTTGCCCCCGAGAAATGAATTAATACTTTCTACTCGAGCTCCATCATGTACTATGTTTATTTACAATACAACCCAACAAAAAAGAGGGGTTATAGTGGAACAAATGATGTCGAGCCGAGAGCACCTTCATTCCGATATAAAATGGTGGATGTAAGACTAAGAATCCACATCGGATCGCGTCCTTCAAGTCGCACGTTGCTTTCTACCACATCGTTTCAAACGAAGTTTTACCATAACATTCCTCTAATTTGGAACCCGTATGAAATTGATTCAATTATGAAATCATGAATAGTCATTGGTTCAGTTCAGTCGGTACATAGACATAGTAATCTATCCTTTTTTCTTCTATACATAGATGGTAAAGATTGTTCTGAAAAATCTTAGCAAGACCCCTCTTTTATCAATGCAACATTTTTTCTAAAAAAAAAAAAACAAACTAACAGAAATATCTAAGAGAAATATAGAACTAGCATAACTAACTAATATAAATAATACGAATAAATGTAGTCTTTTTGAATCTCCATCCTGAAGTGACTCGATGGGCTAGGGCTAGATTTAGATTGACATTGACCTAACTCCAACTTCTTCAAATATCAAAGATTCAACTCTTAAGGAATCATTCAAAATGTTTATAATTGAAAAAGTTTCCTATTTCGACATCATTATTTGAATAAAGTTTGACAGTAAAGACTACGTTTGATCATCAAACAAAGAGAAATCTCTCTTTCTTTTCGAACTGATTCATCAATAATTTAAAAGCAGATAACTAAATCGAACAATAAATCCAATTTCTTTTTTTTGTGTGAGATGGCTAAAAAAGACTGATGTAAGGGAAGAGTTAGGTCCTTTGGATTCTGATTTTATCAATCAGATGGACGACTAGAGGGTTTTCATATTTATCAGATAAACTGAACAACTGTTATGGATATTCTATGTTAAATATTTCCATTTTCACATTGAAGCAATTCCAATTCTTTTTCACAAAAATCGAAAGACTGCTGTCACTGAAATACAACGAAATCAAACAATACATACATATAAGCTAAGCATTTCCTCATTTCTATGTATTTTCATATTTTGTTTAACCTGAGGTTAAGTAATCTTTCTGCAATTTTGCCATTCAAGTGAATAAAATGTATGAGTCACCCCCCGTCTCAATTGTTAACATTGATTTACAATTATTCATTAAAGCCAAACACCAAATACTTACAAAGTTCAAAGAAAATACATCGGTTACATATGTAACTTGATTCTTTGTTAATGTGATTCGAACAGACACAGAGATTGAAATTCATAAATATCTTCGGTTGCTGATTAACGGCCATCTACTCCCCGAATTCAATGAGAATGATGATTCATCAATCTAAAAAAGATCTCTTTTTAACGTTAAGATTACTAATTGGGATACCCCATTTAAGTTTAAGGGACAGGGAAAAAGAGATAGGGAAAATAGGCCCCTTCGCATTTTGATTCATAAATATCTTCGGTTGCTGATTAACGGCCATCTACTCCCCGAATTCAATGAGAATGATGATTCATCAATCTAAAAAAGATCTCTTTTTAACGTTAAGATTACTAATTGGGATACCCCATTTAAGTTTAAGGGACAGGGAAAAAGAGATAGGGAAAATAGGCCCCTTCGCATTTTGATTCAAAATAAATCATTGAAAATTCAAATAGAGATGGGACCTAAGGTTTTTCTAAGTAACTAACTTCCTTCAATATGAAGGAAATGGGCATATGATGAAAAGCCCACCCTACCCTTTTTGAATGCAAACTTTTGTGATCTATGTTACCATCTTACCTGGATCACAAATATATTCAGTTCCATCTGGATGTCATTTGCAGCCAATTCCATTCAGTTTGTTGTGAAAAAAAAAGATATGATTCTTCTCTGAATCATTCAAAATCAAAAAAGAAAGAAAAATCAAATTCTATGACTAAGATTCTACCTTTAAACAGAAGGTTGTTTCAAAAAGGAATCTTTATTCTGAATTCTGATAGAATGGATACACTCTGGGACGAAAGGATTCGAACCTCCGAATAGCGGGACCAAAACCCGTTGCCTTACCACTTGGCGACGCCCCATTTAAATTTCTATTCGACACTAATAAAGACTAATATTGGTATTGCGTGTTCGTCAATTCCGGTCCAAATATCTATAGAAAATCTTTTTCTAGAATAGATTAGATTCTTGTTAGGATTTTGACACGTGTAGATATAGAATTCAACTGAATTTATTGATCATTACATATAATTCAATTAAGATATTGTATGAAAGTATGATTTCTTCTATTCTCTTTTGAGAATTGGAGGATTTTTGATTGGGTGGGTTCAAAGAAAAAGAAGGGCTTTTTGTCTACCTTACTTCATTTTTCCTTATTTATATCAATAACTCAACCAAAATGCAATTATCTCCAAGAACAAAATGTCTGTTATGCTTAATATCTTTAGTTTGATCTGTATCTGTCTTAATTCTGTCCTTTATTCGACTAGTCTTTTCTTCGCCAAATTGCCTGAGGCCTATGCTTTTTTGAATCCCATCATAGATGTTATGCCAGTCATACCTTTGTTCTTTTTTCTCTTAGCCTTTGTTTGGCAAGCTGCTGTAAGTTTTCGATAAAATCTTTAATACTATCCTAGAAGATTCATGATTTGTTCGAGAAAAAAATTCTAACAATTCAGAAGATCAACTAAGTCTTACAGTATGAACCTTCGATTCAAACATGGAAAGTCGGGGATAATCTCGAGAAATCAAAACTCGGCTCGACCCATTTCGCCATTCTGACCTTTTTTCCAACGAAAGACCCTAAATAGGGTTAGGGTCCCCCACAATATAATATCTAATTGGGGGTATGAAATCCATTTTTGGTAATGAAGGACTCTTATTACAAATGACTTTGAATTTCAGAAAATCCTTTTCTATTTCTAGAAATCACTTCATTTCTTGGTGTCAAAATAGAATATTTAGAATATATCGAGTATAAAAACTGATATTATAGTATAAAAACTGGAGGATCTATTCTCTTTTCTCGTTTTTTTTCAAAAAAAAATGATCTTGGAGATTGTGTCATGCTTACTCTCAAACTTTTCGTTTACACAGTAGTGATATTCTTTGTTTCTCTGTTCATCTTTGGATTTCTATCTAATGATCCAGGACGTAATCCTGGACGTGAAGAATAAAAAGGGTTTTTCATTTTCCTTGCTTGATTTTATTTCTTAGGATTTTGTTATCTATTCCACACGCTGAACTAGGCAAAAAGGGATTTGCACAATTTGAAAGATAAATCAATCATCCATGGGAAACGGAAAGAGAGGGATTCGAACCCTCGGTACGAATAGCTCGTACAACGGATTAGCAATCCGCCGCTTTAGTCCACTCAGCCATCTCCCCCAATTGAACAAGAGAATAATGACTATGTTACATTACACATGAAGTAAGAAAAAAGTCTTGCTTTCTCTTTCTTTATGATATAGATATGTACAACTTTGACCAGCAATTTCATTTAGATCTAAGTAAGGGCTCGAAAGATCCAATAGACAAATATAAAGAAAAATAAAGAAGACCCTTTTGATTTTGTTCCCTTTATTCCCACGGCCTGGCCTGGTCAATACCTAGCCGGGCCTTTTTTTGTTCCAACAAATCCTAGCTAAAAGAATTTAGCTGCTTTGAACACAAAAATGCTTGCTATTAAAGCAGCAATAAAAAGATGAGGGGTTATTTCCATTCTTACTTATTATTCCATTCTTACTTATTATATATATTATTTATTATATAAAATCAAAGTATCCTTTCTTATTATTCCTTCTTCCCTTTTGAGTTACTTGACGACCTTACGGGAATATAAAATGAAACTATGGGTTCTTAAATAATAATGAATGCATTTTTCTGTTATGATTTCAGTGGTTTTAGTGAGCCATATCTATCAAAATCCCCCCAGCAAAAGAAAAAATAGAACTTGTTATTTCATTTAGTTATTTAAAAGAGCCCTCCTTTCCGGAATCTCATTAAATTGAAATCCCCCGCGAAAAACGTCGACACTTTCATTTTCATGATTATGATCCTATCTTTATTACGCCTAATTCCTCTGTTCGACAAAAAGTTCATTTGTATATAATAATTCTATTATAGTTATAGCGGCGGGTATAGTTTAGTGGTAAAAGTGTGATTCGTTCTATTAAGCCCCTTAA